TTGATATTTTTAGATGCTTTTTCAGACCTATTGCCGATGCTAAGTAGCAGTCACAAATTTGTATCCAATTTTCATTATATTATGCACAGATCAGCATGGCGAATTCTTAAGCTAAAATGGCGAGCTCTTAAGCTAAAATTGTGGGGATTGTGGGCACCGATAAGTGAGATTTCAAGTGATATTTCGTGGAAGTATTTCCGTAGGCTTCTTTGGGTCGAAGAAATTATTCATCGAAATAATGAGTCACCGTTGATATCGACACATCTGAGCTCGCCAAATGTTCGGGAGTTCCTCTATTCAAGCCTTTTACTTCTGCTTCTTGCTGGATGTCTCGTTCAGGTACTTCTTTTCTCTGTTTCCCTAGACTCTAGTGAGTTACAGACAGAGTTCGAGAGGATAAAATCTTTGACGATTCCATCATACACGATTGAGGTGTACAAACTTGTGAATGGGTATCCTAAACCTGAACCGAATTCTTTCTGGTTAAAGAATCTCTTTCTAGTTGCTCGGGAACAATTAGAAGATTTTCTAGCAGAAATACTGGGTTTTGCGTTATTTGGTGGTGGTCCCGCTTATGGGGTCAAATTTATACAGAAGATATTTTTCAATCTCATCGATCTCATAAGTATCATACCAAATCCCATCAATCGAATCACTTTTTCGAGAAATACGAGACATCTAAGTCATACAAGTAAAGAGATCTATTCATGGATAAGAAAAGGACAAAGGTTTCCGACTCATGATGAAATAGAATCCTGGATCGAGACCTGTGATTGGTTTTTGGATAAAGAGAGAGTTTACTCGTTTCATTTCTCCACCTTAAGGCCAGAAAAAGGGATTGATCAAATTCTATGGAGTCTGACTCATATTGATCAGTTAGTAAAGAGTGACTATGGTTATCAAATGTTTGAACAAGCGGGAGCAATTTACTTACGATACGTAGTTGACATTCATCAAAAGGATCTAATGAATTATGAGTTCAATACATCCTGTTTAGCAGAAAGACGGATATTCCTTGCTCATTATCAGATAATCACTTATTCACAAACCTCGTGTGGGGCTAATAGTTTTCATTTCCCATCTCATGGAAAACCAAAACCCTTTTCGTTCCGCCTAGCCCTATCCCCCTCTAGGGGTATTTTAGTGATAGGTCCTATAGGAACTGGACGATCCTATTTGGTCAAATCCCTAGCGACAAACTCCTATCTTCCTTTCATTACGGTATTTCTGAACAAGCTGAATTTGAAAATAGTTATTGATGATCTCGATCCTGAGGACTATATGGAAGCGCTTGATGATGTGGATATTGATGGTATTGATGATGATAGCGATCCTGCTAAGGACTATATGGATGCGCTTAAAGATGTGGACGATATTGATGATCGTGACTCTATTTATTCGAACTTGGACTCGGACCCGGAGCTGAGGGAGGAGTATACGGTGGATGATGAGATGCTTAGGTATATCATCGAGTTGGAAATAGACCTAGCTTCTATCAACTTGCAATTCGAATTGGCAAGAACAATGTCTCCTTGCATAGTATGGATTCCAAACATTCATGATCTGTATGTGGATGAGTCGGAGTCACTCGGTTTATTATTGAATTATCTCTCCGGAGATTGTGAAAGACGGTCCACTAGAGATATTCTTGTTATTGCTTCGACTCATATTCCCCAAAAAGTGGATCCCGCTCTAATAGCTCCGAATAAATTAAATACATGCATTAAGATACGAAGGCTTCTTATTCCACAACAACGAAAGCACGTTTTCACCCTTTCGTATACTAGGGGATTTCACTTGGAAAAGAAAATGTTCCATACTAATGGATTCGGGTCCATAGCCATGGGTTACAATGCACGAGATCTTGTAGCAATTACCAATGAGGCCCTATCGATTAGTATTACACAGAAGAAATCAATTATAGACACTAATACAATTAGATTCGCTCTTCATAGACAAACTTGGGAGTTGCGAGCCCATGTAAGACCGGTTCCGGATCATGGGATCCTTTTCTATCAGATAGGAAGGGCTGTTGCACAAAATGTACTTATAAATAATTGCTGCCTTATAGATCCTATATCTATCTATATGAAGAAGCAATCATGTTACGAAGGGGATCCTTATTTGTACAAATGGTTCTTCGAACTTGGAACGAACATGAAGAAATTAACGATACTTCTTTCTCTTTTGAGTTGTTCTGCCGGATCGACCGCTCAAGATCTTTGGTCTCTACCCGGACCCGATGAAAAAAATTGGATCACTTCTTATAGACTCGTTGAGACGGATTCTGATCTAGTTGATGGTCTATTAGAAGTAGTAGAAGGCGCTCTGGTGGGATCCTCGCTTCTTCGGCCCGAACCAAGGAATCCCTTAGAGATGATGGAAAATGGATCTCGTTCTATCTTTGATCGTAGATTTCTCTATGAATCGGAGTTTAAAGAATGGGCAGAAGGCACCGACCCGCAACAGTTAGCGGAGGATGCAGTCGATCACATAGTTT